TTTTTATTTTGATTCTATTATTTTTAGTTTTTCTAAATACTATTACTAATACTAAATAATAAATTAGAGTAAATAAATAATATATTTATTTATAAATTTCCAATAAGAATGATACTTATTAGAATTAGGTATCGGATCTTACGTGAATTGCGAAATATTTCGTTTGTTGCAATACTTCCTAAAAAAAAAGGTTCCATTGGACTAAGAGGATAAAGGAAGAAAGCGAATTGGTGTACTAATTCCTCCTCCTCAAATAAGCTCCTCCCCTGGGTTGTTGTCCCAACGAATAAGAAATTCAAATCGGAATAGAATTCGAAAAAAGTAAGAGTTGAAAATCCAAGGAAATAAAAATATGTATTTTAGGATTAAACAAAAGGATTCGCAAATAAAAGTGCTAATGCCACAACCAGCCCATAAATTGTTAAAGCTTCCATAAAAGCAAGACTAAGCAATAAAGTACCTCGTATTTTTCCTTCTGCTTCTGGTTGTCTCGCAATCCCTTCTACAGCCTGGCCTGCAGCAGTACCTTGACCAACCCCAGGTCCAATAGAAGCAAGCCCCACGGCTAATCCAGCAGCAATAACAGAAGCAGCAGAAATCAGTGGATTCATGATAAGTTCCTCGCACCAAAAAAAAAAAAAAAAATAAAGAAATAGTTAATGATACAATCAACCAATGAATTATAACTTACTTATTCCATCGCTACGATTTATTCAGTCAAAGTAACTAAGAAACCCAAGAATATTCTGGAATTATCAGAACTACTTCGATATCTCTTTTTTAGTTCCTATCTGCGTAATTTTTGTGAATCCGTATAACTTTTGTTCTTTCGTTTCTTTCTTTTTTTTTGAATCGTTTTTTTATTTTTTAATTGAATTCTTTGTTCTTTTTCGTGATTGAAATTAGTTCAATATTCAATTCAAAATGACAGACGAAACGGACGGACTTACATTAGAATCCCTATAAAAATTCACAGTAGTAAGGAAAAAAATTATATATTATATATATATATATATCTTTAGTTCATATATACAAAAAAATTATATATTATATATATCTTTAGTTCATATATACTTAGTTAATATCTAATATCACATATACCCGTTTTTTCCCCCTAACGTAAACCAACTATTCCGATCTTAGATTCAGTTGGATTCTAGAATCATTCTTCGAAACACCCACAAAAATTGTCTTAAAATTATTTTATTACATACACCTAGTTCGACTTCCCTCTTCCCCTAACCAACCTTTTTTTTAATTACTTACTATCATAACGTAATATCTTTTTTATTATTCCTTGAGATCATATATGATTTATTTAGACCTTATTTGATTTGTCTATTGAATTTTTATCTTATCTTCCCTAAACCGAAGTGGATTACCTGAAGACGCGTATACATTGTGTCAGGTTAAGCTAAAAAAGACTATGCTATGTCGAAAACTAGTCAATGATGACCTTCCATGGATTCTCCTATATAAGCTGCAGCTAAAGTTGCAAAAATAAGAGCTTGAATGCCACTTGTAAATAATCCAAGAAACATGACAGGTATAGGAACTACTAAAGGTACTAAAGAAACAAGAACAACAACTACTAATTCATCAGCTAATATATTTCCGAAAAGTCGAAAACTAAGTGATAAGGGTTTTGTGAAATCTTCTAAGATGTTAATGGGCAAAAGGATTGGAGTTGGTTGAATGTATTTACCAAAATAACTTAATCCTTTTTTGGTAAGGCCCGCATAAAAATAGGCTACTGATGTGAGTAAAGCTAAAGCAACGGTAGTATTTATATCATTTGTGGGTGCGGCTAACTCACCATGAGGTAACTGTATGATTTTCCAGGGTAAAAGAGCCCCCGACCAATTCGAAACGAAAATAAATAGAAACATAGTTCCAATAAATGGAACCCATGGACCATATTCTTCTCCAATCTGGGTTTTGCTAATGTCTCGAATGAATTCAAGGACATATTCAAAGAAATTCTGACCATCAGTAGGAATAGTTTGCGGATTACGAACAGTTAGAATGACTGAACCTAATAAGATAGCAATTACAACCCACGAAGTAATAAGTACTTGACCATGGACTTGAAAACCTCCTATTTGCCAATAGAAATGTTGGCCTACTTCCACGCCGGATATATCGTATAAACTTTTTAGTGTGTTGATAGAACCTAATAAAACATTCATATTACCCTCTGAAAGAAATAGAACTTAAAAAAAAAATTATTTTGATTCAATCATCTCTTTTTCGACTTGCCTACTTGAATTGTATATTTAAAATATCAACTAATTACATAATAGCCTCAATTATTTTTATCTCTTTTGTACTATTCAGGATATAGTAACCAATTTGATTCAATCAATATATTCTATGGAGTTCAAAAAAAAATGACTTATCTTATTATTAATTTATTAATCAAGAATTTCGTATATAGCTAGAACGACCCTCACAAATTGCAAATACTAATTTGTTAAGAATTAATCGAATTGAAGCTATAGCGTCATCATTCGCTGGAATCGAAATATCTGCTAAATCTGGGTCACAATTTGTATCGATTAAACAAATCGTTGGAATTCCCAAAGTTATACATTCTCGAAGAGCCGTATATTCTTCTTGCTGATCAACAATTATTACAATATCAGGTAACCCTGTCATATATTTAATCCCGCCCAGATATGTTTGCAAGTGAGATAATTGTCTTTTCAATACAGCCGCATCTCTTTTCGGAAGACGGTTGAGTCTCCCTGTTTTTTGTTCCGTTCTTAAGTCCCTGAACTTATGAAGTCTAGTTTCTGTAGTATACCAATTTGTTAACATACCACCAAGCCATTTTTTATTAACATAATGACACCGGGCCTTTATTGCAGCACGCGCTACTGAATCAGCTGCTTTATTTTTGGTACCAACAATTAAAAATTGTTTTCCCCGACTTGCTGCATCAAACACTAAATCACAAGCTTCTGATAAAAACCGAGCAGTTCGAGTAAGATTTATAATATGAATACCCTTACGCTTTGCAGAGATATAAGGTGCCATTCTAGGATTCCATTTCCTAGTACCATGACCAAAATGAACTCCTGCTTCCATCATCTCGTCAAAATTGATATTCCAATATCTTCTTGTCATTTTTCTCCATACTTTTTCTCTTTTTTGAAAAAAAAAAAAAAGAGATAAGGATAGGGTACCCTGAAAATAATAATAATAATTGTTCCCATGGAACCTTCTCTTCTAACGGAGATTGGCCGTTGATACACGATCCAAACTATTATTTGAATTCGTTATTATCTTTATTATCAAATGACCCCAACACAAATAGAAACAGGGATAAATTTGCTCTTAAAAATTAAAAATTATTAAATCCCAGAAATGATTGTTCTGATGTATCATATCCATTCTTTGAAATACAAAAATCAAATAATTCTCTATGGTGGAATAAAATATCTCTGATTTCCCACTCGAATAAATTCTTCTTTTTGGTTTCCAAAGAAATGTTGTTATGCTTCCTTGAACGGTGCACTAATCCTTTGAATCCGGTACCAACGGGTATCATCCCCCCTAGAACAACGTTCTCTTTCAAACCTTTCAACCAATCGATACGACCACGCAGAGCGGCTTTTGATAAAACTCGAGCAGTTTCTTGAAAACTCGCTTCGGATATGAAACTTTGAGTATTTAGAGATGCTTTCGTTATTCCCAATAATATGGCTCGGTAACAAATCGCTTCTTCCAAAGCCCGCCCCATTCGTTCCGCTCGCAACAATCCAATCAGTTCTCCGGGTAAAAAAACATTAGACATTCCATCTTCTGAAACTAACACTTTTGATGTTATTTGCCGTACAATAATTTCTATATGTCTATTATGGATCTGCACACCCTGGGATCGATAAACCTTTTGGATCTTATTAACCAAAGAGATACGACTTTGCACTATAGTTAGCTTAGCACCAATTAAGAATCCCCAAGGCATTCCAAGAACTCTTGTTATAGCTTCGTTCCAACCTTCAACTCTCTTTTCTAGATTCATTGATATTGAATCAACCGAACGCACTTCTAACACCTGTTCCACTTTTGGAAGACCCTGTGTTATATCACCAGATCGCGATTTTTCATATATAAATGTAACTAATGTATCTCCTTCAGAAAGTATTTCTCCATAATGGCCATGAACAGTTGCTCCTGGAGTGGCCAAATAAGGCTTCGCCAATCTTATTACTACAGAATTCATTTGAACAATTATAACTTGACCGGATTTTAGGTGGAGTCCATTTTTGGCTATACATACATTTTCACAAAAAAACTGCCCAAGACTAATTATTGTGCATGGTTTTTCACAAAAATTTCTATAATAATTGTGATGGAGAAAATACCAATTCAAGTTGAATGGATTCAAAAAGATGTTACTGTATGGATCGGAATGATAAATTCTCCCGTTTTCATCCATTAAATAATATTTAAGTACTTGAAAAGTCTGTTTGAAATTGTCAAATTGCGAATATTTTGTTACCGAAATCTTATTATGAGTTTTTAAAAGATAATAAATATTCGCAATTTGAGAGGCTGTTCCTAAAGGGCCTAACGAAACCCTAATTGGAATTCGAGGATCTCTTTTAATTGATTCTTTTATCACATTGGAATATTTTACATTGTTCAATGGACCCATTTGAAAACAATTAGAAGATGACAAAATGATCAAAGATTGAGATTCCTTACTTCTATTCAACAACGTATGAATAGTTCCTTGCTTTTTTCTAAGTAATTTTTGGATCCTTTCCTTGGAATAAATAGAATAAAACGGATTGGTACGATCTGACCTATTATTATTATTAGAGATCAATCCTAAACCTAACAGATTATTCCTTTTCCTGATATACGAAATATGGGATTGGGGTTTCACTAAGTTGATTCTTAGGAAATTTTGAATCAGACCATTTGTATTTACTTCAACAAAAGAAGCGTAGGCTTCTTCGATGGAAGAACTTTTTTTGTCTTGATTCCAG